TTGTAAATTAAATAATGTTATACTTATATGGGGTTTAAGGGGTAAAGTAATATGTAAGTATTATTGGATGTTGGGATGTTAAGTAAAATTAATTTCTTGGAGCATAAGGAATTGGTAAGTAAATAATTAGTATTAAGAATGGCGTTTTATAGCTCATTCATGCAGACATACTGATGAGAGAGTTAAATAAATTTGAAGCAGTAAGAAAGAAAGAAAGTTCTATTTAAATTTAATTAGGACTTGAAGAGAGTTGGAAGCTCTTGTTAAATTGTGAATTAAAAATTAATATGTCCATCAAGCATGAATATTATGAACACCTTGGATGTATATGCGAGTAAAGAATAATGACCTAAAGTCCAGCTACAATTGAATTGACTGCGTCCGGGCCTCTGACGGCCAATGGTGAGTGGAAGCATCCCCCAAAAATAAAAACCACTAAAGGCATGACAGTGCAGTTATGTTGGGTCACGGGCTAGAATGGAACTAATCCATCGTGATGTCTTATTTAAGGGGAACGAGTGGGCGATAACGCATTACATGGCCCTGAGGTAGGAACCAGATGCCTGTCAAAGAGCATAGTTAGTCACCCCCAAGTTAAATTGGGATCCAGGCGAGAAGAGGGACACGTATCGGGCGGGTTGATGATTTCACGGAGGTAGGTAGATTAAGAGACCATCATTGGAAGGGGATAGTCATTTGGAACGAGAAAGGTTTATGACTTAAATGGGGTATGTACCGCCAGTGAATATTATGTGCTATGCAATATAAAGAATGTAATGGGGCAAAGGATATTCATGTTGTGGGGCTTTAAATGTGGAGGGTTAAATCCTAATGTTTTATGTACTATGTGAGTATTAATGTGCATGCTTATAAGCATGTGGTGGAGGTTTTAATGTTGATTAAACATGATATGTTCTATGTACTTTCTTATTATTATGTACTGTACCATTTAATTAATGTGGACATGCATTAATGCACGAATTACATAGACATCAATGTGAGAGGAATTAATGATAGGTACATGAGAGTCAGTTTAGTGAGGGATTGGTCAAGTAAGTACCAGGGAATAGTTTAAGATAAGAATATCAGCTTTGGGAGTTGAAGGTGGAATGGATAATTTCTTCCCTGAGGGGTGCTCTAAGAAGGGTTTAGTACTTCATTTTTGGTTTACAAGACCAAAGTAATGCGTTATACTATTAGGGCTCTTCATTTGAGGAGTTTGTTCTCAAGCAGGCTGATGCTTGGGAGGGCAAGAAGAATGATGGTAAAGTAAATGATTGATGCTAGTTGTCCAATAATAATAAAAGGATATTCAACAGGTTGTCCTCCGATTCAGGTTAGTGTGAATAGGTCTGCAACTAGGATTCAGAATAAGCATTGGCTTAGTGGGCGAAATATTATACTACGTTGTTTGGAGACATGGAGAATGGGGAGTAATATGAGAATAAGGATAGAGAAAACTAAAGCTAGGACACCTCCGAGTTTATTGGGGATTGACCGAAGAATAGCGTAGGCAAATAGGAAATATCATTCTGGTTTAATATGAGGAGGAGTGTTAAGGGGGTTAGCGGGTATATAGTTGTCTGGATCTCCTAATAGGTCTGGTGAGAATAGAACTAAGGTTATGAATAGAAGAAGAAGAAGTAGAACGCCTAAAATGTCTTTAATAGTATAATAAGGGTGGAATGGGATTTTGTCAGAATCGGAGATTAGGCCAGATGGGTTGTTAGATCCTGTTTCATGAAGGAATAGTAAGTGTACTATAACTAGGGCCGTGACGATGAAAGGAAGGATAAAGTGGAATGCGAAAAATCGTGTTAGAGTTGCTTTATCTACTGAGAAGCCACCTCAGATTCATTCAACTAGGGTGGTTCCAATATAAGGAATAGCAGACAAGAGGTTTGTGATAACTGTGGCGCCTCAAAATGATATCTGTCCTCATGGAAGTACATAGCCTATGAAAGCTGTGGCTATTACTGCAAATAGAAGAATAACTCCAATGTTTCATGTTTCAAAGTAAGTGTAGGAACCATAATAAAGGCCACGGCCTACATGAAGGAAGAGGCAAATGAAGAATAGGGAAGCGCCGTTGGCATGCATGTATCGGATTAATCAGCCATAATTTACGTCTCGGCAGATGTGGGTAACTGATGAAAAAGCTGTTATAGTGTCGGATGTATAGTGTATAGCTAAGAATAGGCCGGTTAAGATTTGAATTAGGAGACAAAGTCCAAGGAGTGAGCCAAAGTTTCATCAGGCTGAGATGTTTGAGGGAGCTGGGAGGTCAATAAAAGAGTGATTAACGATTTTGATTAGAGGGTGGGTTTTGCGGATATTTGTCATTATGTTTTTATAGTTGAATAACAACGATGATTTTTCATGTCATTAGTCATGGTTAGACTCCATGTAAAAATAATGACGTATGTAACGTACTTGTTAAGTATATTATTTGTTTTAGGTTTTGTAGGGTTTTCTTCAAAGCCTTCTCCTATTTATGGTGGATTAGGATTAATTGTTAGTGGAGGTGTAGGATGTGGGATTGTATTGTGTTTTGGTGGTTCATTTTTGGGCTTGATAGTGTTTTTAGTTTATTTAGGGGGTATGTTGGTTGTCTTTGGGTATACTACAGCGATGGCTACGGAGGAATATCCAGAGGCTTGGAGTTCAAATGTGGTTATTTGAGGGGTGTTATTATTGGGGGTTGGAGTAGAGTTGATAATTGTGTTGTTAACAATTTTGTATGAGCAGGTAGAGGTTATTGTTGAGTTTAAAAGTTTAGAGGATTGAATGGTATTTGATGTTGATGAATTAGGATTAGTACGAGAGGATTCAATAGGAGTAGCTGCTTTGTATAGCTATGGAAGTTGATTGATGGTTGTTGCTGGTTGATCATTGTTTGTTAGTATTTTTATTGTAATTGAGATTACACGTGGAAATAGATGACTATGGCTAGTGCTAGGGTAGTTGATACTAGGAAGGATAGGAAATACAGTTTGATTAAGCCTTTGTGGTTTGATGTTAAGGTAGAGGCAGAAGATTGGGTAATGGCAACAAGTTTAGGTACTGTTTTTTCTATTCAGATCTGGTCAAGAAGGGTGGTTGCTAGCTTTTGGCTAATTAGAAGGTTTATTTTAGGAGGAAGGCGATGTATTGTAATGGGGAAATATCCTAGTAGAGTTGAGAATTTAGTGGAGTGTGAGTAGTAGTTTAATTTTAGGTTTAGAGTAAGTTGATTTAGTTCTATGGCGATAATAAATCCTGCAATTGTAACAAATAAAGCAGTAGTTTTTAGGTAAAAAGGTATGGTTAATAAAGGAGTGTTTATGGGGGGAATATTATATGAAAGTAGGAATCCTGCAAAGATGCTTCCAAATAGTAAACGTTTAATAGAGTTTATTAGTTGGGGGTTATTTTCATTGATTGAAGTAAGTGAAGAGAATCGAGGTTGTCCTATTAGGGCGAAAAAAATAATTCGTGTACTATATACAGCGGTAAGAGAGGTGGCGAGGAGAGTGATTATTAGGGCTCAGGCGTTGGTATAAGACGTGTTTGCGGCTTCAATGATTAGGTCTTTGGAGTAAAAACCGGTTAAAAAGGGTGTTCCGGTTAATGCGAGGCTTCCGACTATGAGAGAGGAAGAGGTGAAGGGTAGTGCTTTAAATAAGCCTCCTATTTTTCGAATGTCTTGTTCATCATTTAGATTATGAATAATAGATCCGGAGCATATAAATAGTATAGCTTTAAAGAATGCGTGAGTGCAGATGTGTAGGAAGGCTAGGTGTGGTTGGTTGATTCCAATTGTAACTATTATTAGGCCTAATTGACTTGAAGTAGAGAATGCGACAATCTTTTTAATGTCATTTTGGGTAAGTGCACAAATAGCAGTGAAAAGGGTTGTGATAGCGCCTAGGCATAGGGCTAATGTTTTAGCGGTTTCGTTGTTTTCTAGTAGGGGATAAAATCGAACTAAAAGGAAAATTCCTGCGACTACTATAGTACTGGAATGGAGTAGGGCTGATACTGGAGTGGGTCCTTCTATTGCTGAGGGGAGTCAGGGATGAAGTCCAAATTGGGCAGATTTTCCTGTTGCTGCTAAGAGAAGACCTATGAGAGGTAAGAGGGAGGTTTCTGTTATAAAGAGCTGTTGAAGCTCTCAAGAGTTGGAGTTAAATATGAATCATGCTATGGTTAAGACAAATCCAATGTCTCCAATTCGGTTATATAAGATGGCTTGGAGGGCTGCTGTATTAGCGTCTGTTCGTCCATATCATCAGCCGATTAATAGGAAAGATATGATTCCAACCCCTTCTCAGCCGATAAATAATTGAAATAGGTTGTTTGATGTAACAAGAATTATTATAGTAATTAAGAATATTAGGAGATATTTAAAGAAGCGGTTAATATAAGGGTCAGAGTGTATATATCATATTGAGAATTCTATGATTGATCATGTGACGAAAAGTGCTACAGGTATAAATATTAGGGAGAAATAATCTAGCTTGAAGCTTATGGTGAAGTTTATGGTCTGAATAGTTATTCAATGTCAATTGGAGATTACTAGTTCGTAATTATAGTTGATGAATATAAGCGAGGGGAGTGTGCAGAATGTCAGGGCGCATATAATGGACGTTTTTACATAATTTGGAAAAGTGTGGGAGTTGTAGAAGTTGGTAAAGCTAAGAAAAATGGGGAATAATAAGATAATAAGTGATATAAGGATTAAAGAGGAGAATATATTTATTACTTTTATTTGGAGTTGCACCAATTTTTTGGTTCCTAAGACCAATGGATTACTTCTATCCTATAAAAGTTAAGAAAGCCATGGGTTTAAGCGTGGAGGCATGAATTAGCAGTTCTTGCATGCTTTCTTGGTAAATAAGAGGATATTATCTTCTATTGTTAGATTCACAATCTAAAGTTTTGTTTAAACTATATTTACAATAAAGTTGACCTAAAATAATTTTAGGGTTGATTGATAGTAAGATTAAGGGAAAAATATGTAATATTATGAGGGTATTTTCTCGTGTATGAGTGGGATTGATGTTGATCAGGTGATAAGTAAATTTACCGCGTTGTGTAGAAATGAGTATATAAAGTGAGTATAGGGCTGTAATTAGTATGTTTAGTCCTATGAGAACAATTGTCACGTTTGACCATGAAAAGGTTGATACAATAATAAATAGTTCTCCAATTAGATTAATGGAAGGGGGAAGGGCTAAGTTTGTCAAGCTGGCAAGTACTCATCATGTGGTTATTAAGGGAAGAATAGATTGTAAGCCTCGGGCTAGAATTATGGTTCGGCTGTGAATGCGTTCATAATTGGTATTGGCTAGGCAGAATAGTATTGATGATGTGAGTCCATGGGCTACTATTAGTGCTGTAGCTCCTATAAAGCTTCATGGGGTTTGGATTATGATAGCTACAATGACTAGGGCTATGTGGCTAACAGATGAGTAAGCGATAAGAGATTTTAAGTCTGTTTGTCGTAAGCAGACAGAGCTTGTTATGATTATTCCTCATAGGGATAATAAGATAAAGGGATAAGATATGGTGCTTGTAATGGGATGAAGCAGTGTTGTGATGCGTATTATCCCGTATCCACCAAGTTTTAGTAGGATAGCAGCTAGAACTATGGATCCGGCGATTGGGGCTTCTACATGAGCTTTAGGAAGTCAGAGATGAAGTCCATAAAGAGGTATTTTTACTATAAAGGCTATAATACATGCTAATCATAGCATATTGTTAGTTCATGTTAATGGTAGGATGTTTGACTGATATAGGGATGTAATAAAGTTTAGTGACCCTGTTGATGTTTGGATATACACTAAGACTACAAGTAGTGGGAGGGATCCAATGAGTGTGTAGAATAAAAAATATAGTCCTGCATTTAGGCGTTCTGTTTGATTACCCCAGCGAGTAATAATAATTAAAGTAGGAATTAAAGTGGCCTCAAATAGGATGTAAAATAGGATTAATTCAGAGGCAGAGAAAGTTATAATTAAGAAGAGTTGAAGTGAGATAAGTATAAGAATGTAGAGTTTTTTTCGTACTAAGGACTCTTTTTTAAGGTGACTTTGGCTTGCTATAATTATAAGGGGAAGAAGTCATGCGGTAAGAATTAAAAGTGGTGTAGATAAAGGATCTGAAAAGAAAGTAGGTGAAAAGATTAAGTTACTGTCTTCTGCGTGATAGAGTGATAATAAGACAATTAAGCTAATAATAAAGCTGTGAATTGATGTATTGACTCACATTAATGATTTTTTAGAATATCATATGGTAGGAGCTAGAAGGATGGTAGGTAGAATGATTTTTAGCATTGTAAGATGTTGAGGTTTTGAACATAGTCTATACCATAAGTATTAGACACCATAACTAAAAGAGCTAGGCCAACTGCTGCTTCGCATGCTGCAAATACGAGAAGGATAACAGGTAGGGAGAATGATACTATAAAGTGAGTATTTAAAGTAGCGAGGGTAGTTATGATAAATATGGATAGTATTATTCCTTCTAAGCATAGTAGGGAGGATATAAGGTGGGATCGGTAGACAAATATTCCTAATAAGGATGTAAGGTAAGCTAAAAATAGGTTTAGAGTTAGTATAGGCATTTAGTAATTATGATTTATTCATAATCTAGTGAGTCGAAATCACTTGTTTTATTTAAACTAATTACCATATTCTGCTCATTCAAGGCCTTTCTGGATTCATTCGTAGGCCAAACCTAGAGTGAGAATTAGAATTAATACTAGGGCTATAGTCAATATAAGTGTGAGGTTGTTAGTTTGAGAGGCTCAGGGAAGAGGGAGGAGGAGAGCAATTTCTAGGTCGAATAAGAGAAAGGTGATGGCAATAAGAAAAAATTTTATAGAGAAAGGTAGTCGGGCTGATCCTATAGGGTCAAAACCACACTCATAAGAGCTTACTTTTTCTGAATAAATATTTGTTTGAGGTAATCAAAATGCGACTAGTACTAAAATTAGGGAGATTGAAATGTTGATGAGAAGGGTGATTAGTAAGTTTATTACTTCCCCCTAGATTATACTAGGACTGGATGATTGGAAGTCAGCTGTACTAATTGATACTAGGGAAGTATGAACCTCATCAATAGATTGAAACATACAGGAAGAGTCAGACTACGTCTACGAAATGTCAGTATCAAGCTGCGGCTTCAAAGCCGAAGTGATGGTTGGAAGTGAAGTGAAATTTTAATTGACGTATCAGGCAAACTAGTAGGAATGTAGATCCAATAATTACGTGAAGTCCGTGAAATCCTGTTGCTATAAAAAATGTTGAGCCATAGATTCCATCGGAGATGGTGAATGATGTTTCTAAGTATTCGGATGCTTGGAGTAGTGTAAAATAGAGGCCAAGTGCAATTGTAATAGCTAGTGCTTGGAGTATTTGCTTGCGGTTGCCTTCTATTAAGCTATGATGGGCTCAAGTGATTGAAACTCCTGAAGCAAGAAGAACGGAGGTATTAAGTAGGGGAACTTCTAGTGGGTTAAGGGGGTTGATTCCTACTGGAGGTCAACATCCTCCTAATTCTGGAGTAGGGGCTAGACTAGAATGGTAAAATGCTCAGAAGAAGCCCGCAAAAAAGAAAACTTCTGATACAATAAATAAAATTATACCATATCGAAGACCTTTTTGAACAATTGTTGTATGATGACCTTGGAATGTTCCTTCACGGATAATATCTCGTCATCATTGATATACTGTTAGTATGTTAGTTATTATTCCAAGTATTAGTAAAGGGCTAGAGTTAAAATGGAATCATATAATTAGGCCTGATGTTAAGAGTAGGGCTGATAGTGCTCCGGTTAAGGGTCAAGGACTTGGGTTGACTATATGGTATGCATGTGTTTGGTGGGTCATTAGGTGTTATCATGTAAGTACAGGCTAACAAGGAGAGTAAATACGTATGCTTGGATTAAAGCAACAGCGAATTCAAGGACTGTAAGAAGAACTAGAATGATAAATGTGATTATTGCAGTGGGTGTGCTAATAGAAGTTAAGACTAATGTAGCGCCTCCAATTAAGTGTATGAGGAGATGACCAGCTGTAATGTTGGCAGTGAGTCGAACAGCTAGTGCTATGGGTTGGATAAAAAGGCTAATTGTTTCGATAATTACAAGTATAGGAATGAGGGGGATTGGTGTACCTTGGGGTAGAAAGTGAGCTAGAGAAGCTTTGGTTTTGTGTCGAAAGCCTGTGATTACAGCTCCTGCCCATAAGGGAATGGCTATGCCTAAGTTTATAGATAGTTGGGTGGTTGGTGTAAATGAGTGTGGGAGTAAACCCAATAGATTAGTTGAGCCAATAAATATAATCAAAGAGATTAATATTAAAGATCATGTTCGTCCTTTCAGGTTATGTATTGTCATTATTTGTTTAAGTACTAGTTGAATTAGTCATTGTTGGAATGAGACTAAGCGGTTGTTAATAAGTCGATTTGGAGAAGGAAATAGGATGTTAGGAAATGCAATGATAAGAATAATAATAGGAAGGCCTATTAGTGTAGGGGTAATGAAAGAGGCAAATAGATTTTCGTTCATTTTTCTTCTCAAGGAGTGCTATGTGTAGTTGGTTTTATATCTTTATGAGACGGGTTTGAGTAGTATGAGTGGTTAGCGATTTTAGACTGGAATAATATAAATAAGGCTAGAATTATAGAGATAATAGTGATAAATCATGTGGATGTGTCTAACTGGGGCATTTCATTATGAGGAGATTTAAACTCCTAGTCTTTAACTTAAAAGGTTAATGCTATTATAGCTTCATAATGAATTTATAATATTGATGAAGATCAGTTTTCAAAATGTTTTAATGGAACTAGTTCAAGGACAATTGGTATAAAGCTATGATTAGAGCCACAGATTTCAGAGCATTGACCGTAGTATAAACCAGGTCGTGTAGATGTTAGTGTTGCCTGGTTTAATCGTCCAGGGATAGCATCAGTTTTTAGGCCTAGAGATGGGACTGCTCAAGAATGAAGTACGTCTTCAGATGAGATTAATATACGGATTGGTAGTTCTATTGGAAGTACGACTCGATTATCAACTTCTAGAAGACGGAGTTCTCCTGGTTTTAGCTCTGATGTGGGAATTATATAGGAATCAAAATTGAGGTCTTCATAATCTGTATATTCATAGCTTCAGTATCACTGATGGCCTATTGTTTTTACTGTTAACGAGGGATCATTAATTTCGTCTATTATATATAGGATTCGTAGAGAGGGTAAAGCGATTAAGATTAAGATAATTGCTGGTAGAATGGTTCAGATTGTTTCAACTTCTTGAGCGTCTATTGTACTAGTGTGGGTTAGTTTAGTTGTTAACATAAGTGAAATAATATACAGAACTAGTGAGCTGATTAAGAAAACAATTATGAGAGTATGGTCGTGAAAGTGTAATAATTCTTCTATGATGGGAGAGGTAGCATCTTGGAATCCTAACTCGAAGGGGTATGCCATAGAGATATATAGGGATTTAACCTATAAATTAACTTTGACAAAGTTATGTAATTATTTTACTAATATCTTATAAAGAGGGTCATAATGGTTATGGGGCTAGCTTGAAACTAGTTTTAGGAAGTTCGATTCTCCCCTTTCTTGGGTTTAAGCCTTTACATATGTTGGTTCTTCAAATGTGTGATAGGGAGGAGGACACCCATGTAGTCATTCTAAGTTAGTTGATGTTAGTTCAACAGTTAAAACTTCTCGTTTTGATGCAAATGCTTCTCAAATTATAAAGATTATGATTATTACCGCTGTTAAGGAGATGAAAGAGCCCATTGATGATACTGTATTTCATGTAGTATATGCATCAGGATAATCAGAGTATCGACGTGGCATGCCAGATAGGCCTAGGAAATGTTCAGGAAAGAATGTTAAATTTACTCCGACAAATATTACAGTAAAATGAATTTTAGCTCATGTGTTATCTAGTGTGTAACCTGAAAATAATGGAAATCAGTGAACGAATCCCCCTATAATTGCAAATACAGCTCCTATTGATAGGACATAGTGGAAATGGGCTACTACATAATATGTGTCATGTAGAACAATGTCTAAGGATGAGTTGGCTAAGACAATTCCTGTTAGGCCTCCTACTGTGAATAAGAAGATGAAGCCTAGCGCTCAAAGTATAGCGGGGGATCATTTGATGTTGCCACCATGTAGTGTAGCTAGTCAGCTAAAGACTTTAACTCCTGTAGGAATAGCAATAATTATAGTTGCAGATGTGAAATATGCTCGTGTGTCTACGTCTATACCTACAGTAAACATATGGTGAGCTCATACAATAAATCCAAGGAAGCCAATAGATATCATGGCTCATACTATACCCATATAACCAAATGGTTCTTTTTTACCAGAGTAGTAGGTAACAATATGTGAAATGATGCCAAATCCTGGAAGAATTAGGATATAAACCTCAGGATGTCCAAAAAATCAAAACAAGTGTTGATATAGAATAGGGTCTCCTCCCCCAGCCGGGTCAAAGAAAGTTGTATTTAAATTTCGGTCAGTTAAAAGTATAGTAATTCCTGCTGCAAGAACTGGAAGTGAAAGAAGTAACAGTACAGCTGTAATTAATACTGATCATACAAACAGAGGGGTTTGATATTGAGATATAGCAGGTGGTTTTATATTAATAATAGTAGTAATAAAATTAATTGCCCCTAAGATGGAGGAAACACCTGCCAGGTGGAGTGAGAAAATAGTTAGATCTACTGAGGCTCCTGCATGGGCTAGATTACCTGCTAGAGGAGGGTAAACGGTTCATCCAGTCCCAGCGCCTGCTTCCACTATTGACGATGCTAGGAGCAGTAGAAAAGAAGGAGGAAGAAGTCAGAAGCTTATGTTATTTATACGGGGAAATGCTATGTCAGGGGCTCCAATTATCAATGGAACTAATCAGTTTCCAAATCCACCAATTATGATTGGTATAACTATAAAGAAAATTATAACAAATGCATGAGCTGTAACAACTACATTATAAATTTGATCATCTCCTAGTAAGGCTCCGGGTTGACCCAGTTCAGCTCGAATTAGTAAACTAAGGGCTGTACCTACTATTCCAGCTCAGGCACCGAATAAGAGATATAATGTTCCGATCTCTTTATGATTAGTTGAGAAGAATCAACGGTTGATGAACATAGGTAGGTGGTAAAATGGCTGAGTAAGCATTAGACTGTAAATCTAAAGACAGAGGTTGAAGTCCTCTTTTTACCAAGTCCCGAGGTGAATAGTCATATTGAATTGCAAATTCAAAGGAGCAGCTTCAACTCTGCCGGGGCTTCTCCCGCCTTTTTTACTTAACGGCGGGAGAAGTAGATTGAAGCCAGTTGAGTAGGGCATTTAGCTGTTAACTAAGTATTTATAGGTTAAATCCTATCAATCTAGTAGGAGGGCTTAGCTTAATTTAAAGCGATTGAGTTGCATTCAGTTGATGCAAGATGAAGTCTTGTAGTCCTTAAATCAGGAATTAAGTATTAATACTTACTTAGGGCTTTGAAGGCCCTTGGTCTTTATTAGCCTAAATTCCTAGTATAGGGTTGATAAGATGGGTGTAAGTGGAAGGGATATAGTAGATGCAATAGCGATGGCTGAAATAAGGGGTGTGATTTTAGTATTTTCAAATAGTCATTTGATTTTAGTGTTATTGGAAGATGGAAAGAGGGTGAGAGAGGTGGAGTAGATAAGTCGTGTGTAGAAGTAGAGGTTTAGGAGGGCTATGATAGCTATTAGTGTGGGCAAGATAATGTTGTTGTTGGATACGAGTTCTTTGATGATTATTCATTTAGGGAAAAATCCAGTTAGTGGAGGGAGTCCTCCTAGGGATATTAATACTATGAGGATAATTGAAGTTAATAAGGGGGATTTGTTTCAAGAATTGGATAGGGCTAGTGTGGATGTTTTTTTGTTATAGTAAAGTAGTATGAATATGTTAATTGTTAATATTATATAAATAAGTAAGTTGAGAATTGATAATGAGGGGTTGAATGAAATAATTGCTATTATTCATCCTATATGTGCAATTGATGAGTATGCTAGAATTTTTCGTAGTTGAGTTTGGTTGAGTCCTCCTCAGCCGCCGAGGAGAATGGACATAAGTGCTATAAATATAATTAAGTTGTAATTGATTGAGGGAGCAATTTGATATATGATTGAGATAGGAGCAATTTTTTGTCATGTGAGTAGGATTAGTCCTGATATAAGGGGGATTCCTTGGGTAACTTCTGGTACTCATAGGTGAAAAGGAGCTAGACCTATTTTCATTGATAAGGCTAGTGTCAATATAAGGGAGGAGAGTTGGTTAATGGTGTTTGAAATAGATCATTGTCCTGTATTGTAGAAATTAATAATAGCTGCTATTATAAGAATTATGGAGGCAGTTGCTTGGATTAGGAAATATTTTGAAGCAGCTTCAATTGAACGTGGATTTGGTTTACTTATTAGAATAGGGATAATAGCTAGTATACTTATTTCTAGTCCGACTCAGATTAATAGTCAGTGGGAGCTAAATAATGTAATAAGGGTTCCTGAAAATAGGGTGAAGTAGATAGCAGAAGAAGTAAGAGGGTTAATTAGTATGGGAAGGATATAAACCAACATTTTCGGGGTATGGGCCCGATAGCTTATTTAGCTGACCTTACTATTGGGATTTAGTGTATAAGGTAGCACGAAGAATTTTGGATTCTTAAGATTAGGTTCAAATCCTATGATTCTAGAAATAAGAGGATTTAAACCTCTATAATTTACTCTATCAAAGTAACTCTTTTATCAGACATATTTCTTAGATTTGGGGGGGCACACATGCTATGATAATTGGAAGGGATACATGTCATATACATAAGGCTAGTGTTAGGGGAAGAAAATTTTTTCATAGGAGATGTATTAGTTGGTCGTATCGGAATCGAGGATAAGATGCTCGAATTCATAGGAATGTTGAGGTTAGGATTAAAGTTTTTAGAGCAAAGCTGAATGTAAAAGTTTCAGGTATGGGAGGATTTAAGAGTGCTCCTATGAATAAGGTAGTAGTTAAGGCATTTATTATAATAATATTAGTATACTCTGCTATGAAGAATAGGGCGAATGGACCGGCAGCGTATTCTACGTTAAATCCTGATACAAGTTCTGATTCTCCTTCTGTTAGATCAAATGGGGCTCGATTAGTTTCTGCTAGGGTAGAAATAAATCATATTATAGCCAAGGGTCAGGTTGGTAAAATTAGTCATATGAATTGTTGGGTTGTGATAAGGGTTGATAGGGTGAATGAGCCGTTTATAAGGAGAACTGAGAGTAGAATAATAGCTAGGGTTACTTCATATGAGATTGTTTGGGCTACAGCTCGTAGAGCACCAATTAAGGCGTATTTAGAGTTTGATGCTCATCCTGATCATAGAATTGCATAGACTGCTAGGCTTGATGTTGCTAGGATAAACAAGACGCCTATATTTATGTTGATCAGGGGTTGGGGTATTGGTAGTGGAATTCATATAGTGATTGCTAGAGTGAGAGCTAGAGTAGGGGCGATGATAAACAGGGTAACGGAGGATGTGGAGGGTTTAAGAGGTTCTTTGATGAATAATTTTATGGCATCGGCGAATGGTTGGAGTAGGCCGTATGGTCCTACGACATTTGGGCCTTTTCGAAGTTGTATGTATCCTAGTATTTTTCGTTCAATTAAAGTTAGAAATGCTATTGCGATTATGACAGGAATAATTAGGAAAAGGAGGTTAATTAGAAACATGAGTTATTAAGAAGAGGAGTTGAACCTCTGATAGTAAGGTTTTAAATCTTATGCAATTACCGGGCTCTGCCATCTTAATAGGCCCTGTTCTAGGGCATGTAATGAATGAGTTATTAAATTAAGATTATTTCATTTATTTACTCTAAGGCGTGAAAGTTTTATGGGCCTTATTTCTCTTGTCCTTTCGTACTGGGAGAAATATTAAATAGATAGAAACCGACCTGGATTTCTCCGGTCTGAACTCAGATCACGTAGGACTTTAATCGTTGAACAAACGAACCATTAATAGCGGTTACACCATTTGGATGTCCTGATCCAACATCGAGGTCGTAAACCCTAACTGTCGATATGAACTCTTGAGTAGGATTGCGCTGTTATCCCTAGGGTAACTTGTTCCGTTGGTCAATAAGTTTGGGTCAATTAATGAGTGGAAGCTTTGACTGGTCAAGTCTAAGCTTAATATCATTCGGAGGTTATTTTATTCTCCGAGGTCACCCCAACCAAAATCTTAAGCCTAGTGGGGCATGTTTGTTAAATCCTGTCGGAAAAAGAATAAAAATGCTTAGGCTAAGTAGATTTAAGCTCCATAGGGTCTTCTCGTCTTATTAAATTATCCCCGCCTCTTCACGGGAGGGTCAATTTCACTGATTAAAAGTAAGAGACAGTTAAACCCTCGTGGGGCCATTCATACTAGTCCCTATTTAAAGAACAAGTGATTATGCTACCTTTGCACGGTCAGGATACCGCGGCCGTTAAACGTATGTCACTGGGCAGGCAGTGCCTCTAATACTGGTTATGCTAGAGGTGATGTTTTTGGTAAACAGGCGAGGTTAATGTTTGCCGAGTTCCTTTTACTTTGTTTAATCTTTCCCTGTAGCATGCCAGTGTTGGGTTAACAGTTTGGATAATAAAGATTTAAGGTTTTAAGTTTAATTATTTGTCTGTTAACTATCAGTGAGGTATTCGATCTGATATAAGCTTATGCAGGGAGAAATTGTTTCTTGTTACTAATACTAACATTATTGCGTCTATAAGTTTATAGAGTAGTCCAGTTATATGATTAGGAGCTTATTGTTAAGTGTGGAATTAGGTTATATATGTTTGTTAGGTTAAGCTTTAACGCTTTTTTAATTGATGGCTGCTTTTAGGCCAACTATGGGGAAGTTATAATTTACTCTCTAAATAAGGCTGTTTCCTTGACTCTAAAGAGCTGTACCTCTTTAGAATAACTATTAAATTTACATTAGGATTAATAATTCTTTTAGGTAAATTTAAGGTTGAACTAAAATTCTAGTCTGGACAACCAGCTATCACCAGGCTCGGTAGGCTTTTCACCTCTACTAACAAGTCTTTCCACTATTTTGCGACATAGACGGGTTTATTCTTTCAATTGCTCATTAGTAGCTCGTCTGGTTTCGGGGTGTTTTACTTTAATTCTTTTTGTAAAGTCTTTTCTGGTTAAATCATTATGCAAAAGGTAGAGGGGTTAATCCTTGCTTTATATTACTATAAGTTATATCTTTCAACTTTCCTTACGGTACTGTCTCTATAACTCCAAAGGTTAAATTTCTATCTCCTATACTTTTATTAAAGGTAAATGTTTTGTTTGATTAATTTTTTTTAGTTGAGTGAGTTGAGTTTTGGGTTAGAACTGGTTCAAGATATTCATGGGTTGAAATCTTCCGGGTGTAAGCCGGGAGCTTTAATTTGTTAAGCTATATCTTGGTATTCCAAACACACTTTCCAGTATGTTTACCTTGTTACGACTTATCTCTTCTTGCATTTGAGGAATAGTTTATTAGTTATGTGAAGTAACCTTAGGTGCTTGAAGAGGGTGACGGGCGGTGTGTGCGTGCTCTATTGCCCAGTTCAGTTAGGTACTCTATTCTTAACTTACTACTAAATCCGCCTTGGGTTTAATCATATTTCATGATTGCTATCGTGTATATTCTAGGAAAGTAGAAAATGTAGCCCATTTCTTTCCACTTTATAGGCTACACCTTGACCTAACGTATTAATGCAAAATTATTGTACTTACTATAGTGCCTTTTTAGGGTTTGCTGTAGATGGCGGTATATAGGCTGATATTGCAAAGAGTGGTGAGGTGTATCGGGGTTTATCGATTATAGAACAGGCTCCTCTAGTGGGGTTTAAAGCACCGCCAAGTCCTTTGAGTTTTAAGCAGTAGCTAGTAGTCCTCTGGCGAACAGTCTTGTTAATTGAATGTTTATGTTTAGGGCTAAGCATAGTGGGGTATCTAATCCCAGTTTGGGTCTTAGCTATCGTGAGTTCAGAAAATTTAAGATTACTTTCGTTTTATATTTTTATGTTAACTAAGGCTTTTTACAGCTTAGTCAAAGCTTAATCTTATTTAGGATAGAACCTTAATCACGCTTTACGCCGTATTTCATTAACTAGGGTTAATCGTATGACCGCGGTGGCTGGCACGAAATTTACCAACCCTAAATATTAGTATAACTTAGTCAAACTTTCGTTTATAGGCTTAATTTTAATTACTGCTGTATCCCGTGGGGGTGTGGTGAAGCAAGATGTCATGAGCAGCTCTTATGAGCGAACTTAATATCTGCTCCTTTTGATCCTTGATGGAGATAGAGGGCATTCTCACTGGAGCGGGGATTCTTGCATGTATAAGTGTACTAAGAGTTAATAAAAAGGCTAGGACCAAACCTATATGTTTATGGGGTAAAAATACCCATCTAAGCATTTTCAGTGCTTTGCTTTAGTTAAGCTACATTAAC